TCGTAAAATAGTCCCCGCGAAGCTTTCGGGAAGAGGGGTAGTCTTGTGTGTAAGCATAGCATTTCTGGTCGAACCCGCCCAACCCAACTAAGAAGAACCGAACCTGACAGACACATCTTTTTCCTTTTGGGAGGGTACTCCGAGTAGTGGGTACCTCGTAGGACCTCGACCCGCCTACTCGGGTCTTGTATGGATATGCAGGAAGGGGTGCTCCTAGGTGTGTGTAGGGGTTGTGTTTGTTCGCGAGAATGGATTCCTCGTCAAGTCAGTTTGGGGGGTGTGGACACACTTGCGCGAATTCGGGTAACGGCTACAAGGGATAAATCGAAAGGAAACTGTACCCGACCAGGGATGGACGTAAACTCGTAAGCTACCGAGGGTAGGGATAATCGTCCAGGTCTTATTGTGAAAGAAAAAAGCCGCCCCGCCACAGCAGGCGGGTTGCTTCCTCTGTCGTCGCCGGCGAGCTCTTGGTGAGGAGACCTTAGGATAAGTTGCTAAAACAAACGGGGGAGGGGAGGATCGACCCGTTCAGTAGAATTCCGAAGAAAGACTGTTGGCAGCAGGTGGAGGCATTTTTTTGGCCCGGAAATGCGGGCAGGGTAGAGCTCGGCAGAGGGTTCGAGAATAGGGTCCTGTCCTTAAGATTCAGATAAGAAAAGAGTTCCAAACCTTTATGCATGCACCTCCGTACAAGTTCCGTCCAGAATGGTTGGGAAAGATCAAACCAATTTGAACCGCTCACATCAAAGTAGTCGTAGCGTAAAGGCCGTAAGTCGAGGGGCAGCCATAACATAAGGCTATTCCTTTCACACCTCTCTCTCTATCTATAGATAGAGAGAGATCCGCTGCGTGAGCAACCCGACTGTGCCTTACATGTGCTCTACAGGTCGCACTCCATCTTTCTTCCCAACGAGCCCTTTTTTATTTTTATTTTGAAGACGGGCCTTGCGTTCGGTTCGAAAGGCATGGTTTTCAGTATGTCTCCAGATAGGGCCCCACTAGTCCGGCTAGCTAGTGAGCGGTTCTTTCGGGCGGGCATCTACTGCAACGCAAGCACCATTGTTCGCCACCACCCGAGAAGCAAAAGATTCGAGAGTCCAGGCTGAAAATACATGCATAGATAGTGGTCTAATGCCAAGGCCGACGACGGAAGCTCGGGACGGAGCCGTATGAGGCGGAAGTCTCACGTACGGTTCTCTGAGAAGGGAGTGGCTACCTACTGGAGCTTCGACCAACCACCGCCGGTCAATTCCGCTTTTGGGCCACCCCTTACTCTACCATTATTATAGGGGTATGGGGTTCGAGACAAAGAAAGATCAAGGCAGCATATCAGTTTTTCCTTTATACTTTACTTGGATCTGTTTTTATGCTATTAGCTATTCTGTTGATTCTTCTCCAAACAGGAACCACCGATTTACAAATTTCATTAACCACAGAATTTAGTGAGCGGCGCCAAATCTTTCTATGGATTGCTTCTTTCGCCTCTTTCGCCGTCAAAGTGCCTATGGTACCAGTTCATATTTGGTTACCCGAAGCTCATGTAGAGGCACCTACGGCGGGATCCGTCATCTTGGCAGGAATTCCTTTAAAATTGGGAACCTACGGGTTTTTAAGATTTTCAATACCCATGTTTCCCGAAGCGACACTTTGTTCCACTCCTTTCATTTATACTCCAAGCGCGATTGCTATAATATATACTTCCTCGACCACTTTAAGACAGATCGATCTTAAGAAGATCATAGCTTACTCCTCAGTAGCTCATATGAATCTGGTGACTATTGGTATGTTTAGTCGGGCGGCGGCCGTTAGGTCACCTATTTTGAGTTATGGACACACAAGGCCAAAACATGTGTGCCGGGCGTGCGACCCATCAACCTACTAGCAATGGGGGAGAAAACATAGCATGTCGCAATAAAAGCTTGATTCGAGGCGTCAGCAATAATGCCGTCTGTTCCAAAAACAAAAGCCCCTTAGCGCCCCGGGACGGGAGTGGAGGGCGGCCCTCCGCGCAGGCAACAGCAGCACCGGCTCTACGAAAGTCAGAATCTAATATCGAATCTTTCTGTTGGCTTTCCCAATTCATCCGTGAATAAGAATTCAAGGGCGTGAAGCGAGTGCTTCTAGCTGCTTCGCTTTATTTTATTATGGCGGCTATGTTTTCGCGGCGGAAATGAACGAAAAGCGATATGAACGTGCTATTTTCAAATCGATTGATAGATAGCCAACTCTGTTCTGATAGATCGAAAGAGATAGAGAGGGAATCTATCAAGAATAAGGGGAAATCCCCTATTTCTATCTATTGATGAGACAACTATCTTTTCATGATCCATCAGAAAAGAAAGAAATCGATATGTATCTGATGGAGTCTACATCAGACATAGAGCGCCCAAGCTCTTTTTAGGCCAGCTCAGTTCTCTTATCCATCGGTCCAATGCACTGGGCTCATCTCATGTAGGGAAAAGCCAAAATTTAGTTGTCTTGTTCGCCGCCTCGACGCATTCCCTTCTCTCCCCGGTATCGTCCCACACAGAAAGAAAGAGCGCAGAGCCCCGGCCCGACCTGTAGGTCCGCTAACGTAAAGCGAGGAGTTGAGCCTGAACTAGCGAACCGAAGTCACTTTCGGAACCATACTTCCTACAGCTAAGATGTGTCCAGTCCAGCGGGAACGCGCAGCGCAAACGAACGTGAGCTGCTATACCGAATCCCCCGCTGGCCATCGGGGACCGAGTGGTAAGGCCATGATATGCAGGGGAAAATCTCACTCATTCTTCCATTGGGGACAGGTGCACGAACGACAACTCCAAACGTCATACATCCGCCGCCTACCTACCGTTTAGGTGGCACCAGCGATATCCAGCTAAGGTAAGGTCGTGTCGCGGCTGCTCCACTCCGCTGCGGTCTGATGAACTGAACTTCGTTGCCTTCGCGCGCGCGAAGCGAATGGGCGCTGTGCCGTGGGTCAGTTTCGGGGCGGAGAGTGAAGAGAGACCAGAAGAATGATTCATTTGGATCGACGAGCTTTTTCAGCCCAAAAACTAAGAATCAATGGAATCTTTGTCTATCCATGAACATCTATTCTATCTCTATATCTAGGGGATCTCTCTATACATATAAAATGGCATGATATGATCGCCTTTGTTTGATATGTTCATTCAGTACCAATACAAACAAAAACTACGCCAAAGTGGAAGGGCCACTATAGAAGCTAGAAGTAGCTAGCCTATAGTAGTCGGCCTAACCAAAGCGTCACGACAAGATCAAATTAGCCTTATGAATTGAATCTTAAGTAGGGGGCTTAGCCCGCCCGCCTACCAATCAAAGAGGCTGAGAGTAAGCGTAAGCTCACCCGTAAGCTCTTCGAGCTTCCCTTCATTCGCTTCGCGGGAGCCGCACAGCACATAGCTGGAAGTCAGAGGGCCCATACTACCTGCCTAACCCTTCGCTCCGAGGGACCGTAGATCGGAAAGCGCCTTCTAAAGCACCCCATTCATCCAAAAGAGAAGGGGCCTATTTATTTGCATGACCTCTGCAGATTTCACCCTATCTACACCCGGAGCCACTCCCCTAGCGGTCCTGCCACCACGCCGCAGAACGGGAGCTCGTGTGGAACCTTTTATTTCTGGCGTAAGAGCGGTAGAACGTAACAAAATATTACGGCCGCCTAACATAGGGGCCGGAGGTACGGTAAACTCGGCCAAAATATGACACCCGAAGGACCCGACGCGCACAATCCTATCCTATCCGAGTCCGAGTTTACCCCTTGCACTTCGGACAGCCATCTGTAGCATCATAAGGAGGACCTCCCTTTCGAGGTAGAAAAAGAGTACGGTACATAGGAGGTTGGTCTTTCTCAACGTGGTGTATAGCACGAAAAACCTTTCGATACAAGATAAGGCCGTTCAGAAAAAAATTATTCCTTTTTTTATTCTTTCTCTTTCCCCCTCGGGATTCTGGAGGGAGGGGAAAGGCTTGGGCCTACCTATCCCGATAGGACCCCATAAAAGAACGGGAGCTGTTGAGAGGTTCCATATTGCCGAGACGAAGAGGGCAGCACTTCTGTACGTGATCGTAGTATGTCACGTCGTCTCGTCCCCGCTGCATCGAAGAGTACCTATGCACTATGTTCCGATTCACTGATAAGGAAGATAGAGTTGGGGTGGGGTCTACGATGTGATACTCAAGTATGACCCGGGGAGATACATGCTAACTATGGGTAGGAAGCAGGAACCTTTATGTAAATAATTTAGGGGGGTTACAGATCTCTTATACTACCATCGATCGACAGAGCGGAACGACCAGAAAAAAGAAGTGAAGTTAGAAAGCCGTATGATAGGTGGTAACTATCTTGTACGGTTCGGGGGGTAATCGGCGTACTCCGATCAGTGGGGGGAATCTTTGGCTCTATCGAACATACAGGGAATTGGAGGTAGCATTCTACCGATGTCAAGTCATGGACTGGTTTCTTCAGCCCTTTTTCTATGTGTTGGTGTTCTATATGACCGACATAAGACTCGACTTGTTAGATATTACGGAGGTTCAGTGAGCACCATGCCGAATCTCCCTACCATTTTCTTCTCTTCCACTTTGGCCAATATGAGTTCACCTGGTACTAGCAGTTTTATCGGGGAATTTCTCATCTTAGTAGGAGCTTTCCAAAGAAATAGCTTAGTAGCGACATTAGCAGCGCTTGGGATGATTTTAGGCGCGGCCTATTCCCTTTGGCTATATAATCGTGCGGTTTCTGGGAATTTAAAACCCGATTTCCTCCATAAATTCTCCGATCCAAATGGCAGAGAAGTTTCCATATTTATACCTTTTCTTGTTGGAGGGGCGACCGTCCGTTAAACTACCAAAAAAACAAGGGTAAACCAATGTGATCATGACATTGTAGGTGCTTGCGATGGGACGGATGCGACTTCCCTCAGTTGGTTTGGGTGGCATAGCCCGTTGCAGAAGTCCCCCCCCCTTTTTTTTTATCCATTTCTTTACTCTTTAGGGAGCCAAAGCTTGACTTTACTAAACTAATAAAAAAAGGCTCGCGCTAGGCGCTTACCTTTTTTGGCTGAGCCGTATCTTGCTGGGTGGGACCGATAGAAAGAAAGGACGGGTGGCGCATGGTACTTCTCGACCCTGTCTCCGAGGGACAGTTGAACGAGCGACTCATGAATGCTGCCGGGTTGGACGAGCCAATAACTCGAACGCGTTCGGTCTTTTTTTTTGAGCAAGAATCACAGCCTTACCTTATCTTCACCATGATACGGACTCCAAGTTCTTATGGCGGAGCACGAGGAGATTTATCATCAATATGATAATGGGAATGGAAACCAGAAGCACGACTGGGGTCTTTGTGGTCCAAGATAATCAAACCATCAGTAAGAGTAAGGTAAGCATGAGACTTTTTGGTAGTACCGGTGAACCAGATGGCCGCGGCGATGGAATCTGGGACGGAGGACTTGTAGTATCTCTCTAGATCTGGCAAAAGCGAAAGAACCCCTAACATAATTCGAATAGAGGCTGACGGCCGAGCCCACTCTGGCCTCGCAGGGCAGGCCCCTGTGGTTGCGAGCTGGAGCTGCCATAGCTTATGGCTAGAGCAATGGGAGGGCCCCAGCAGAGAGCAAAGTAAGGATAACGAGCGCTCCGCTTTCTTAAAAGCAAGGACCACTACGGGAGGTCAAACCAAGGACCTATGGAAGTCGGGGCTCGTCCCCGGTCAATATTGGATCAAACAATAGGGGGCCGTAGCACTGACCCTTTTTTTTTGATTCAATACAATAGGGTAAAAGATCGTACAGTTCCCTACCGGGACAAACTCTCAACAGATCCTCGGCGCGCTGGGCATACCTCTTCCGCGCGTCTTTCTCGTGGCGGGAACAGAACAACAGGGAAAGACCCGGCCGACCGGCCCAGGGCTCGAGGGCGAGCTTTCTTTATTTAAGAGAGAATGGGAAGTGAGTCAAAAGGCTTCCATTTCCGTTCTTGGTTTGGGGGCTTTCGGGCCCCTCTCGATCTTTTTCGTAGTTGAGAAGGGGGAAGGAGTCTAAATCAATGAACATTAATGAACCATCATTGATGGACGTTGCACATGACACGATCAATTCGACTCAAGGTCCGGCGCTAATAGAAGTTGCTTACTTTCCTAGTAGCGAAGGAAAAGGGCAGGGCTTTTTTCGTAGTAATAGTGGGCCGGTCTCATGAGATCTATGCCGGCCGTCGGAATCAAACGAAGGTCGAAGGACCATTCAATTCATGTTGGGGCATAGCGGCGACCTCGCCTGGCGCCATTCCCGGACCTAGCAGCAGACGGGCGGGCCGTGCCTGAATTCAGACCGGACCAGACTCTTCTTTGTTTGAGCTGCTCCCACGCACGCAGACCGGAAGATCTCACTTGTCCTGGACTGGAACAAGTACGTAGAGATCTTCGTGGGACCGTGGAGGGAGTCGCAATCGGTCTTTTCTAGCTTTTCTAGGATTCCTTATCACGCCACACATGGAGATTTTTCCATTGATAGATAAGAGGCCCCCCTTGAACAAATTCTTAAAGGTTAGGTTACTACCTGCTTCTACGGAAGAGGTTTACTTTGTACCACCCGGAGGTCATATAGATCGGAATCCGGAGCGATAAGAACGAAAGCCCTACCCACAGTTACAACTACTAGCGCTTCAAAAAGCTTAGATTCGTTGGGCGCTACTGAAAGCCCTTTTTTAGGTCGTCTAATAAGGTAGGTGTAAGCCCCGAAAGCCTTTGGTACTTCGGTAGGGCGAGCAGCCCTTAAACCAAAAAAAAGTGGAACCCTTCCCCTATTTATTTTATGCATTTCATTCTCTATTTGGCCCACTCCACCCAAGAGCGCTTATGTTATAGGGGAACTCATGGCTGGAAACAACCCTTATGGTTTGTTTTGATATCCGGCAGGAATAATAAAAATAAAGTCCAGGTTGGTTGGTGAGCCTAGTGATAGGAGACTATCTAGCTTGGTTCGGAGAGCACTTGTTGGGTTAAAGATTTTTTTGTTGCTAAATGTTACGGCCTAAATGCTGAACTATTGACCCTACTTGTTTGGATGGGTGTTCACCCCAAAGTGTTCCCGGACTGCATGCATACATCCGTAAGTAACTTAGTGCAACATGGCAAATTTCATTGAGAGGAATCAGCAAAGAAAAGAAAAAGAGGTCAACAACATCTTAATGTATTTTGAGAGATTGTCCTGGGGCTGAGGAGTGTGAATCTTTTTTAGCCAAGAGCTTGACCGGGTAAACCAGCATATAGTGCAAAGCGCCTTTTCGGAAAAGTCCAGTTCAAGACAAAGAAAGGGAAAAGCCCAATTCCTGTATCCAAAACGCATGACCCCGATCCGACCTCTTATTTCAAAAGCCAAGGATCACGGTGTGAAGAAGAGGAAGACAGGTCATTGGAAGAGAGCAGAGGTACGAGAGGAAAGGAAGACTCTTACCATCGATTCCATTGTTCTTTGTCACTGAGGTCCAAACAGGCCA